GATTAAGTTATTAGTTATTTCAAGCAAATACCGAAATTCTAAACTACCTGTTATCCAATAAAAACCTAAGATTCCTAACAATAAACCAAAATCCCCTACACGATTAGTTACAAAAGCTTTTTGACAAGCACTTGCTGCAATTGGTCGTGTGAACCAAAAACCTATTAATAAATAAGAACACATTCCCACAAGTTCCCAAAAAATATAAATTTGTATCAAATTTGAACTAGTAACTAATCCCAGCATAGAAGTATTAAAAAAACTCATATAAGCAAAAAATCTCAAATATCCTTGATCGTGATACATATACTTGTCACTATAAATAAGAACCATGATTCCAACAGTAGTAATTAGTATTGACATAATAGAAGTAAGTGGATCGATCAAGTATCCAAACTCTAAGGAAAAATCATTATTGATGGTCCAAGACCATAGATATTGATAGATAAAACTTCCATTTATTTGTTGAATAGACAGATTGGCTGAAAACACCATAGCTATACTTAAGAGTAAAACAATAGGAAAAGCCCACATGCGACGAATATTTTTTGTTGCTGTCGGAATAAGTAGAAGTCCAAATCCTATTGACATAGTAACTGGAAGTGGAAGAAAAGGTATTATCCACGCATATTGATATGTATGTTCCATAAGAAAAGAACCTCTTTTTTCTTATAATTACAAATTGTTATCGATTCACCAATTCTTATCTTTTTTATCCTTTTAGAAGGGATAAATAATAAAAGAAATCAACAAAAAAAATATCTGAAAAAAAAAAAGTAAAATATTGGGATTCTTAATTATTCTTATTTTTTTTCCCTCATTTCATTTATATATGTGATGTGTGATGTGCGCGCATACGTATATGTGATATATATATCACATATACATGTATATATAAATATATTTGTATTATATATATTTATATGTTAAAGTAAAAAAACAATGTATATTAAAAGGAGTATATTAAAAAAATTATACACATACACGAAATAAGTATAGATAATAACTAAAAAGAACGATCTATTTTGAAGAATACATGTCTTTCACATACAACGATAAAAGGAGGAACCCCCCTTTTTTGA